TTCTTTTCAATAATCCATATTTGTAGCAATAAAACACTATTGTTCCTCCCCGAAATTATATATGATCGATTACAAATATCTATGATCTGTCTTCTCTATAAAGGACCTGAAATACCTTGCTTACGTATCATTGGAAAATGCATTAACATAAATACGGCAGTAAGAAGAGGTAATACAAAAGTGTGTAAACTATAAAAACGGGTCAAAGTAGATTGACCCACACTAGCACTTCCACGCAATAACTCTACTAAAGGTGATCCTATTACGGGAATAGCTTCAGGTACGCCTGTCACGATTTTTACTGCCCAATAACCGATTTGGTCCCGGGGTAAGGAATAACCAGTTACACCAAACGATGCAGTCAATACAGCCAGAACCACACCCGTAACCCAAGTCAATTCGCGAGGTTTTTTAAATCCGCCCGTGAGATACACACGAAATACGTGTAGGATCATCATTAGGACCATCATACTTGCTGACCATCGATGAACTGATCGGATTAACCAACCAAAGTTGACTTCAGTCATTATGTATTGAACAGAGGCAAAAGCCTCCGTAACGGTCGGACGATAGTAAAAAGTCATAGCAAAACCCGTAGCTACTTGTACTAAAAAACAAGTAAGTGTGATCCCTCCTAGACAATAAAATATATTGACATGAGGAGGAACATATTTACTAGTTATATCATCTGCAATCGCCTGAATCTCGAGACGCTCCTCGAACCAATCATATACTTTATTGAGATAGGTAAACCAAGGGGACTCCCCCTCTGAGAACCGTATATGAGAATTTCATCTCGTACGGCTCAAGCAGAAACACCCAAATACTGATTACAATGGATATGTAATAGAAAATTTGAAATTTCTTATTTATCCACTTGATTCAATCGTCTCTGAAGATACGAAGGAACCAAAATCCGAACTCTCTTCTTTGTTGTGATGAGAATGCCAAAATATCAAGTTAGCTCATCTGTCTTTATGTTGATCGTTACAGGCCTCTTGAATCTTCTATTCCCCTATTTATTTGTTATTTGATTTGTTGTTTTTGTTTGTGCGTAATGCAGATTGACTATTGTTTACTATATTTTTTTTTTGATAGGAATTCTCTTGTTGAGACCCTATGAATCGATTGAAACCTCAGATTCATACTAGAACCACGATGATTCAATAAAACCCAAAAACTAAGACCAAGGGTTCTATGAGTAAGAACTATTTGATCATCACTTATTCATAGATGTAATGACTAAAAATCCAGAGAAAGATTTGTCCTTCGGTCAAAATAAGCATGATTCTAAAGGAAGAAAAATCGTTCAATTTATCAAATACCTCTTTGTTTGAAAATTTTTTGAAGTCCAGTCACGAGGTCTGAATAGTAGGTATGAATCATAGTTCAAATATTTCTTGATCTATTCCATATATTCCGTGCTCCAGATACTAGGATGAATATCCGACGAGGCAGAACCATCTCTGTCGAGATGACAGACCCATTCTCTGTACTATCAATAGGATCAATTATAACAAGTCGCACACTCATATTCCGGAAATACCGAAACAACGGAATTCCACGGTCAAACTACCAGAATGGACTATAAATCTGAGTCCTAAGTGATTCATTTTTGATTGAAAAGCTGGGGCTTCTGGTTCTTATGGACCTAATTCATTGAAATTCCATCCAGTAAAACGGAAGAATTATAAATCTCTAAAATAATAGATAGGAATATCGCAAATAGAGCCATTGCGACACCCATAAATGGGGTGGTTCCCCACCCAGGAGCCACTTTACCATATTCTGAATTCAATGGTTTCAATAAATCCCCTGTAATAGTTCGTCTTGGCCCAGATCTAGCACTACCCTCAACGGTTTGTGTAGCCATAAATACTATTGCATTGGTTGAGATCTGTTGACTTTGTATACTATTCCGTTGTAAATAAACGATTTTATCGTAGCATAGATCCATCGTGGTCTTGAAATTCTCTAATAATGGAAACAGCAACCTTAGTCGCCATCTCCATATCTGGTTCACTTGTAAGCTTTACAGGGTACGCCTTATATACCGCTTTTGGGCAACCCTCTCAACAACTAAGAGATCCATTCGAGGAACACGGAGACTAATTGAAGTAATGAGTCCCCCATATGGGGGACTCATTACTTCAATTAAGATAATGAAAAATCATTTCATCTTTTTAGTCGGGACCTTAGGCGGTTCTCGAAAAAATATAGCGAAAAATATTATCCCTAAAGTCGAGACTAAGAGGAATGTATAAACCAATGCTTCCATAGATTCGATCGTTGTTTACAATTATAGCTTCCACACCTGTTCATTTAGGATTATTTCCCAGATAAAGAAAGGACAAGAGCAAAGAAAGGCGATGATTCAAATCAATATTTCTACGGTACCTTATGTCAAATCAAAAAAATCAAATATAGAGGCGAAAGATACCGGAGCAATGTTGTATCAGACTACCTGTCTCCTTGTAGTTGGATCTCCAAGTTTTTGGAATGCTCCAAATTCCACTTGAGCATCCAAATCTGGGTCAATCCCAGCAAAAACATCTCTGAACAAGGTTCGAGCGCCATGCCAAATGTGTCCGAAAAAGAAGAGCAAAGCAAACGTAGCATGTCCAAAAGTGAACCAACCCCTTGGACTGCTCCGAAAAACACCATCGGATTTCAAAGTAGCACGATCTAATTCAAAAATTTCACCCAATTGGGCACGTCTAGCATATTTTTTCACAGTAGCAGGATCGCTATAGCTGACTCCATTGAGTTCGCCACCATAGAACTCAACAGTTACACCCACTTGTTCGACACTATACTTCGATTCTGCCCTTCTAAAAGGAACATCGGCTCTCACAATTCCGTCTCCGTCCACCAAAACTACTGGAAATGTTTCAAAAAAAGTAGGCATACGGCGTACAAAAAGTTCATGCCCTTCTTTATCTCTAAAGATAGGGTGTCCTAACCATCCAACAGCTATCCCATCCCCGTTGTCCATTGAGCCTGCCCGGAATAATCCACCTTTCGCCGGATTATTACCGATGTAATCATAAAAAGCTAATTTTTCGGGAATTTTAGACCAAGCTTCCGATAAACTCAGATTTTCGGCTAGACTGGCGCCAACTCTTCGATATATTTCTTGCTGGAAGTATCCCTGATCCCACTGATAACGAGTGGGACCAAATAATTCGATCGGGGTAGTTGCTGAACCATACCACATAGTTCCAGCAACAACGAAAGCTGCAAAAAAGACAGCAGCGATACTACTGGAAAGGACAGTTTCAATATTGCCCATACGTAATCCTTTGTATAGACGTTGGGGTGGGCGGACACTAAGATGGAATAGACCTGCTAATATACCCAATGTACCTGCTGCAATATGATGAGAGGCTATTCCTCCCGGAACAAAGGGATCAAAACCTTCCGCACCCCACGCTGGATTTACAGATTGTACTTTTCCGGTTAGGCCATAAGGATCGGATACCCATATTCCAGGACCATACAAGCCTGTTACATGAAATGCGCCAAACCCAAAGCAAGCCACCCCTGAGAGAAATAAATGAATTCCAAAAATCTTGGGCAAATCCAAAGAGGGTTTTCCCGTACGTTCATCACAGAATATTTCTAGGTCCCAATACACCCAATGCCAGATAGCTGCTAAGAAGCACAAGCCAGAAAACACAATATGTGCCCCGGCCACACCTTCGTAACTCCAAATACCCGGATTCGTTATAGTTCCTCCTGTAATACTCCAACCGCCCCATGAATTGTTTATTCCTAAACGAGTCATGAAGGGTATAACGAACATACCCTGTCTCCACATTGGATCAAGAACGGGGTCAGAAGGATCAAAAACTGCTAATTCGTATAGAGCCATCGAACCGGCCCAACCGGAAACTAGAGCTGTATGCATTATATGGACAGAAAGCAGCCGACCGGGATCATTCAATACGACGGTATGAACACGATACCAAGGCAAACCCATGGAAATACCCCTTTCTCAAAGAAAAAATAGATACTATGTAACTTTATCACATTGGAAATAACTATGCTATGGACCTCACCCTTTCATTGGATTATCTCGAAACAAGGGTTAATATTTATTCTGTTCCGTTAGTAATAATTGAACAATTCTGTTCGTGGGAACAAAGAGAAGCAGATCTATTCTATACCCAATAAGTACCAATACGCAATGGGGGGATTAATCCTATTTTTTGTGAGCGAATGTATAGATACTTGTTTCTCATTCGAACGATCCGTTCGTAAGAATTTTCCTTTATTCCGTCTTCCTCTATGAATCTTCCAATCTATCGATAAAATACGATAAACGACAATATTATGAAGACAATAAACCATTGTTTGTTACGTTTCCACATCAAAGTGAAATAGAATACTTAAATTTTCTTTCATTTAATGCCCATTGGTGTTCCAAAAGTACCTTTTCGGAGTCCTGGAGAGGAAGATGCAGTTTGGGTTGACGTATAGTGTGACTTGTCAGACATATTGGGTCATATGGGATTTCCCCGTTCTCTCCCCCGATCGAGATATCCTCTGTTTCGCCCAAGAAAGATTGATTGAACCATCAATAATTCGAAGCGTGAAGTGCAATTAGATCAATTTATTTGGTTGGAGGATCAATATTCTCAATTAAAAGAATTTATGGTTGGCTTGGACCAATAAAATGAAGTATACAGGCTCCGTTCAGAAAATACCAAGGTAATCCATGTATGATTACCACCCTATCAGAAATGATTCCTTTATACCATATGAGTGATCTCAAATTGCCAATTAATGGAATAATATGATGATGATGAATACATCGAATATTTTGTGGAAGGCATGAAAATGAAACAAATTGAAAAAAAAAAAAAGAAGTCATACAAAAAAGAAGGGGTACGGGGATCATTTGTCCTATATGTGCAAATCGAATTCGGGCGGATCTTTACCCGGAGTAGAGCATAAACCTAAAAGAGTGGAAGAGGCCCATTCGGGAACAAGAAAATTACATCGTGATTTAGATCTCGATGAAACAATACATCAATGAGGGGTTAGCTCGATAAGTTCAGTGAATTCTTTTTTGATTTTATAGGGAAGCAAGTCAAAACTCATGTTTCTTAAAAAATGGAAGAAAAAGCCCGCTACGAAAAAAGAAATAGGGCTGGAATCGACAATTTCTTTTTTTTTTTTGATTTTCTCAATTTTGATTTTTTGAACCGTATGCACCCAAAGGTGCGTGTACGGTTCCTAAGGAATAGAATTTTGTCCTAATCAACCGACTTCATCGAGAAAGATTACTTTTTTTAGGCCAAGAAGTTGATAGCGAGATCTCGAATCAACTTGTTGGTCTCATGGTATATCTCAGTATAGAGGATGATACCAGGGATCTGTATTTGTTTATAAATTCTCCCGGCGGATGGGTAATCCCAGGAATAGCTATTTATGATACTATGCAATTTGTGCCACCAGATGTGCATACAATATGCATGGGATTAGCCGCTTCAATGGGATCTTTCATCCTGGTTGGAGGAGAAATTACCAAACGTCTAGCATTCCCTCACGCTTGGCGCCAATGAGTTTTTTTATTTGAGAGAAAAAAAGACTATGCCTTCGTCATATGGAATATGAATAAAATAATAATAATATTAAGTAATAATAGCATGGCATTTCAAGTTCGATATGAGCAAACTATTATTATTTTTTTATAATATGAGATTATGTATCGAGATAGTAGTATGAAAGAAAGGTTATTTCCGACTTGATCTTATGTATCGGGGTCCATTTCAGCGTCACAAACCTTTTTGCTTCCACATCAGAAGTCTCTTTCCAATATTTATGTTATGAAAGAGTGTGAAAATCAAAAAAAAAAAAGATCATTTTTTACTTATTTTTATTTGATCGGATCAGAAAGAAACTTTGGGATTGCTGAATCACAGACGAGATAAATATATAAAGCAACGGAACCATCATAGTATTTTTTGATTACTCCGAAAGGAAGGATGGTAAATGGATCATTCAACGATCTGGGTCTGATAGATTCGACTTGTCTCTTTCTTCGATGAAAAAAGAGAAAAAAAAATTCCATTACAGAGCCGTATGCACAAAAGATGCCTGTACGGTTGTTCAATTCTATCTTTTTCTCCCTGCTTGTTATTCTTTATCCCTTCCCTTCGCCCAATCATGCGAGATAGAGGAATCGTTCATTATGTTATATCATCAGGGTTATGATCCATCAACCTGCTAGTTCTTTTTATGAGGCACCCACAGGAGAATTTATCCTGGAAGCGGAAGAACTACTGAAACTCCGCGAAACCCTCACAAGGGTTTATGTACAAAGAACGGGCAATCCTTTATGGGTTGTATCCGAAGACATGGAAAGGGATGTTTTTATGTCAGCAACAGAAGCCCAAGATTATGGCATTGTTGATCTTGTAGCGATCGAAAATACCGGGGATTTCGCATAAATCTTTGATTCCATTTCGAATCATAATTTGAATGAACCCTTATTTGATCTTTTATCTTCTTACCTGGGTAAAATATGAAATGGAAGTAATTCATAATCATCCGGTTAGGATCGATCTAAACCAGCCCATTCTGTATATGATTCAGCATGCCAACTATTAAACAACTTATTAGAAACACAAGACAGCCAATCAGAAATGTCACGAAATCCCCCGCTCTTCGAGGATGTCCTCAGCGTCGAGGAACATGTACTAGGGTGTATGTGCGACTCGTTCAGATCATGAGCTAGAACAAATGAGACGATTTTTACAGTATCAATGACTCGTACCAATGAATAGAATGGAAGAACTCCATTCACTATCGAAAAATAAAGATCTCTCGTATACCTCTATTTGCATGGAATTTATGGTTTCCATTGGTGCAAATCCAATCACCTCGATTTGAGATGAAAAGCAATTCCCATTGGTAGCAAATGGTTATCCATTAAGCGGGGGAATTCTATTTAAGAAGCAGAAAGATTATGCTCCTACTCTTGCAAGAACGGACTAACAGGGTCAGCTACCTATTCAACCTTCATAATTAAATGCCGTCACTGTATGGATAGATCCCATTGAAAAAAGACCTATTACTCGATAATTCATCGGTAGAGCCAAAGAGCGTGAACTGTACAAGTTACCAATAACATTGATTAAATGAGGAAAGGGGCTCCGGTGTATAGAGAGGACCTCGCCGTTTAAGAAGTAACCATAGAAACGATGGAAGCCACTATTTGTCCATTTACGATTTATTTTATACCTAATATCGGTACAATTTCTTTTTTTTTTTTTGAGGTGAAATGCCTGGAAGAAATCAAAAAATCGTGGTTGGGAAGGTTATAGTAGCAAAAGCCATTGGAATTTGTATTTTCATTTTATACATCGGAAGAATCCGTTTTGTTATTAATAAACCAGGAGAGGGGAAAAGAATGACTGAAAGAAAAGAAATCAATTAGTTATTCATCCAAGTTTCTTTTGATTCAATGACCAGAGTTAGACGAAGATATATAGCTCGGAGACGTAGAACAAAAATTCGTTTATTTGCAGCAACCTTTCGAGGGGCTCATTCAAGACTTACTCGAACTACTACTCAACAGAAAATGAGAGCTTTGGTTTCCACTCATCGGGATAGAGGCAGGCGAAAGAGAAGTTTTCGTCGTTTGTGGATCACTCGGATAAATGCAGTAACTCGTGAGAATAGGGGATCCCATAGTTATAGTCGATTAATACTTGATCTGTACAAGAGGCAGTTGCTTCTTAATCGTAAAATACCTGCACAAATAGCCATATCAAATAGGAATTGTCTTGACACGATTTCCAATGCGATCATCAAATAAGGAGATTGGAAGGAATTCACTGGAATACTTTAAACGGAGTTCCCCGGAGAATGAACTCCGGGAGGGTATAGTAGAAATTCGTATGATAAGATAAGTAGTAGGAATGAACGAACACGTTTCAATAAAAAAAAAAAAAAAGATTTATTCTTCCCCCATTCTTTTTTTTATTATTACATTACGGCGCGACAATCTCTCGGCTTTTTCGAACAAAACTTCAATCTGAGTTCGAATTAGAGTTTTGATTCGATTGAGGAATAGGCTTATTTATTTCTGGTTCTAGGACCAGTAGTTCTAGTGATCGACCCGGTTCTCTCAAATTGTTTCTCATTATTAAGAAAAGGTAACGAAGATAAAATACGAGCTTGTTTTATAGCAATAGTAATTAATCGTTGTTGTTTCAAGGTTAATCTATTCACTCGTCTAGATAATATTTTTCCTTGTTCACTAATAAATTGATTAATTAAACTCATGTTTCTATAATCAATTCGATCCCCCGATCCAATTGGGGGCAAACGCCTATGAAAAGATCGCTTGGATTTATGAAAGGGCCGCTTGGATTTATCCATGGTTTATTTCTTATTTCTAAAATCCTATTTCTTCATTCATTTCGGATCCGACCAAAATAGGACTGGATTTGTATATATTATATATGTATATGTAATTTCTTCCTCTTCCTTGGAAGAGTGGCACACGCGTTCCGTTCGATTTATTTCTTTATCTCCCCATGAATCGTATGTTTGTAACAATAAGGGCAGAATTTTTTCAAGTCCAATTGACTAGGTGTATTGTGTCGATTCTTTTGAGTAATATATCTGGAAATGCCCCGCGATTCTTTATTCAAACCATTTCGGACACAACTGGTACATTCCAAAATAACTACTACTCTGACATCTTTACCCTTAGCCATGAACCTCCTTTGGATTTTGAATTCACTCAATTCTTCTATTTTCGATTCGAACCGAAGCGAAGAAGAAAGGAATGAAAAATAAATAGACGAGAAGTTGCTAACTCGAAATCCAATTCAATTATGAAAGATTTCGTTGCAATCAATAGAGTAATCAAATTATTAAGTAATACAAATATTTCTAACTATCAATTATTCCCAATCCCAGTATTTTATTTAGTATCTTGTATGATCTTGAACAGCCTGCCCTCGACCCACATTTCCTTTTCTGTTCTCCCTATATTAACCCGAACCCGAGTTTCAATGAGATTCAATCCACTTTTATTCTTTACTCTTTCTTTCCTATCCTAAAGAACTGAAAAAAGGGGGGGGTTAGTCGCAGAGAATTTATTGTATCTCTAATCTTCTTGATCCCTTCCCATGTCAATAACTAGAATGAAAAAAAGGGGAATGTCAACGCATCTGGGAATAAACGATTAATCTCTATCAATAGACCTGCCAAAGACCCGAACCATAGAGTAGTTAGCACAGGTGCCGTGGAGAGATATGTTTTTATATCTCGCATTGAAAATCCTCCTTCTTTTTCTTTAACTTTATTGACTTTATTGTATATTGTAATACATATATGATCAGATGCATATGTAGTTAAAGATCATTTGTACGGGGAATCTCTAACCAAAATGGATATATACAACGATCCGGTAGATGAAATCTACCTGTCCCTAAAACAGAAAAAGATGAACCCTCCTTCCTGAGCACTACTGATAAATATTCATTCCTTTATACGTTTATACGTTAGGTATGTATATAATTCTTTATGAGAATGAAACCAAAAAACCAAAAAGAAGAAATGGCAAAAGAAATTCTATTTAGATAGAGGAAATTAGGATGTGGAAAACAAAACATGGATTCCCTACAATGGCACTGTACAACAAATGAAAGGGATGTAGCGCAGCTTGGTAGCGCGTTTGTTTTGGGTACAAAATGTCACGGGTTCAAATCCTGTCATCCCTACTTATCACTTCTCCTATGGACAGTAACGAGGGGTCAATTGAGATCGATTAAAATTGGACACAATCTACCATTTTATGATACTATACATACAAGATGTATTGGGGGTACAAAAAGAATCCTTTTCTTGACATCCGTATCTCCCATCATAATAAAGCGCTCTTAGTTCAGTTCGGTAGAACGTGGGTCTCCAAAACCCGATGTCGTAGGTTCAAATCCTACAGAGCGTGATTCTGTTCTTTTAATGTTGAATCACA